TAGCTGATATTTATATCAGCTAATGAAAGAGCCCAATGCAAAAAAATGCATGTTGGGTTTTCGAAATAGTTCGAATTATTTTGATAATAATTAGTTTGATCTGTTTTACCGAGAAGGTCTACGGTTCGAGTCCGTATAGCCCTAATTATAATAACTTAATATTAATATAATAACTAATGACTATAATATATAACTAGAAACTAGAATATAGAATTCTAATTAAATGCTATTTAATGTAAAAATCAAATTCAAATACAAGTATAGTTTTCATTTCCCATCTCATGGAAAACCCCTTTCGCTTCGCTTAGCCCTATCCCCCTCTAGGGGTATTTTAGTGATAGGTTCTATAGGAACTGTACGGTTGGTTCATCACAATAAAATCATTCCCATAAACTCGTTCACGGGAATTGTTCAAAACAGAGCATAAAACTTACAAAAAAATGCATTTCAACGAATAATCCAATCGGTATTTTTCCAATCTCGGATAAACAAACCTATTTTTCTATAGAATAAGAATTCTATAGAATAGAATTCTATTCTAATATTTAATAAATAAAAAAAAAGAGTTTTGCACCATGAACCCATCACCTAGATGGGCTTTATAAAATCGCGTAGGAAGGAATGCAAAAATAGAATATGAAAGCAAATACAAAGAAATGAAAAGGAATCGGATTCTATTTAATTTATTTGTACTGTATCTGAGATGAATCTTGTCCATTCCCATTCTTCAACTCCACTAGACTAACTTGTTTGTCTTTCGACCAACTAATTTAACACTTCGAATATGTATGAAGTATTCACATTCTTTTTGAACGAGAGGAGATACAGTATGAATAAACAAGGAAACATAATCTAATTATTTCATATACCTTATATACTCTTTCCTTTATATACCCTTTCCCCATCTATAATATAAACTAAAATAGATATGGAAGTATATCTCTAGACACCTAGATGGATAAATATGTATCATGATCTAGACTATTAATGAATATATATGTCAATTCATATCAATTAATTTGTCGAATAGATACTCATACAAATTAATCATGTGCCAGGAACCAGATTTGAACTGGTGACACGAGGATTTTCAGTCCTCTGCTCTACCGGCTGAGCTATCCCGACTATTCCTGACGCATCATTTTCGTTTTACTAGATGATTGGGGCCTATGTCAATTAAAAGGATGAAAAAAGTATTACAAAGTCTTATCCAGCTCCTACTCCTAGAATTTCTTGGATTAAAAAAAAAGATAGGATAAAATAGGGAATCAAATGGGCTTTTTTGGGTGGGGATAGAGGGACTTGAACCCTCACGATTTCTAAAGTCGACGGATTTTCCTCTTACTATAAATTTCATTGTTGTCAGCATTGACATGTAGAATGGGACTCTATCTTTATTCTCGTCCGATTAATCAGTTCTTCAAAAGATCTATCCGACTATGGAATGAATAATTGGATCAATGAATATTCGATTCTTTATTCAACTTGGAATCGATTAACAACACTTCTTTTATTTTTTATCTAAAAAAATACAGATTCGGGTCGTCATGAACCAGTTTTTTATAATATGAATTTTTTGATAATATTACCAGTACGTATGTATATAGGTTTAGCCTTCATGCTTTCTACTTTTTGTAGTTTCGATGTAAGGAAGGATTCCTTTACTAACACAAAACAGTCAAGTCAACTCCATTTCTTAGAACAGCTTCCATTGAGTCTCTGCACCTATCCTTTATTTCTAGTTCTTTTTATTTCTTTCTTCTTTTATTTCTAGTATTTCTAGTTCTTTTTATTTCTTTCGTCTTTTATTCTTATTCTCGCTTTCTAAACCCTTAGCTTGTTTTCGGAAAACAGGATTTGGCTCAGGATTGCCCGTTTTTATTAATTCCATTATTAATTCCGGGGTTTCCCTGAATTTGAAAGTTCTCATTTAGTAAGTTTCCATACCAAGGCTCAATCCAATTAAGTCCGTAGCGTCTACCAATTTCGCCATATCCCCCTTTTGCTTGTTTTGAGATTAGGATCTCATTGTGATGTTGTTCCCTTTTTTTCTTTCATTTATGTATGTTAGAACCCTTGAATTCATTATAAATACCGATTCCGATATCGAAAAGTGTTTCCTCCTATTTGTTTGATTTCTTGTCTATCTTCTTTCATTTGTATTGGCGGGCTCCTATTTAGTCCAATTCGATTCTATCATTTCTGTATTCGCAATTCAATATAGATAATCTAGATAGATATATATTTTATTTATTTGATATTATTTATATGATTATATGATATTATCATATGATATATCCCTCTTCCTCTCATTTTTTACCATGCAATTTGGAATACTCGAACGGTCGCTTTTTTTTTGTCTTAGCTTCGGCCCACCTTTCCGAATGAAAGCAGAGGAATGTATCATTATGCTTTGGATTTCATTTATATGAATTGCATTTTTTATTTTTTTTATGCTTTTCTTAGGGTGGACCCTCTATAACTAAAATTCATTAATTTA